CCAGAAGATGTTAATCGTAAGCAAGAAGATTGTTTACGAAGAAACAATAAGAAAAATTCATATTCTGATACATAAGAGTTATATAAGAATCGAGATAGTCTTTTATTTTCTTTTGAAAAAAGAAAAATGGATTTCATTGAACTAATAAGACTATTCCAATTTGAATAATAGTTGAGAAAGAATCGCAATAAATGCAAAGATGGAACATCTTGGATCCGGTATTCAAGGAGTTGAACCAAGATTTCAAAATGGATAGGATAGGGTATTTCTATATGTGATAGATAATGTAAATGCAAAAATTTGTCTTCTAAAAAGGGAAATAGGGAATGAATAGATCTTAAATTTTGAAACTTTGGTATTTCTTTTTCTTCCGGACAAGATAGTTGTCCTAGCGAGAATGGGATTTCTACAACGATTGCAAACCCCTCAGATAGAATCTGAGAATAAAACTCCGAATAAAAATAATTGCTGTGACCCAACAATCGATCTTGGTTAGGATGATTAATCGAATTAATCCAAAAATTCTGCCGATACATTCGAATAATTAAACGTTTCACTAGTAGTGAACTAAATTTCTTGTTATTACAACCATAAATTTCCACAGGTTCAGAACCTTTTAATACATAATCATGGGCAAACGCATAAATACATTCCTGAAAGAGAAATGGGTAAACGAAGTATTGTTGACGAGATTTCTGTTTTTCTGAATACCCTTCTAATTTTTTCATTTGTATTTCTACTTGAATCAGAGAAAAAAAGCATTTCTCGATTTATCAAATGATGATACATAGTGCAATATGGTCAGAACAGGGTGTTACGTTTTTTAATTTTAAAACAAACCCAGAAAAGAAAGGGAGTCTAATCCATAGATCTTTTTCTGCTCCTTTTCTATCTAATTAGTTCATGTTTGTTCTAATTACAAAAAAGAACAAATCTTTTATTTTTGCAGGCCAATCGCTCTTTTGACTTTGGAATACAGTCTCTTTATCAATATACAGCTTCTTTTACACATTCAATTCATAACATTTCTTTTCAATCCATAATCAAGAATAATTAGGATTCCTAAAAAAAATTAAAGGGTTCGCCGATAGGGAAACCCAACCTTTCCCCGCATCAGGCACTAATCTATTTTTAACGTCTAATTAGATCAGGGAATCGTTTCAATTAAGAAGCTAAGCTCGTTGCTTTTTATTTTACCAGAATTAGAGCCAGGCTCTATCCATTTATTCACTAGACCCAGAAAATAAGAATTTTATTATTAAAAAAAAAAAGAAATTTATTTTATTACGACATGCTATTTTTTCCATTCATTACCTTTGAGGATCAGTCGTGGTCTTCTAGACTCTACCAAGAGTCTGGACGAATTTGTTGCTTCATCCAAATGTGTAAAAGATCATAGTCGCACTTAAAAGCCGAGTACTCTACCATTGAGTTAGCAACCCAGATAAAATAGTTAGATACGATCGAAATCCTAAAATCGATGGAATTATACCGGAGGTTCCTGGCAAAACATTGAATTAGCAAGACATCAATTAGCAAGATATCAAAAAAAAAAATATTTTATTACCCATTAAAAACACTCAAATACCAAAATAAACAGATCCGTTAAATTTCACTAAGGTTAAAATTAAAAAAGGAGTGTCCCCAATCATAATAGGATTTTTTAATATTTAAATAGAAAAATCTTATATGAAAGCACATGCAAGGGGGGCAACCCCATCTTTGAGCAAAGTGGAGACAGAAATACCTAATATGGAGTGACGATAAAGAGACCCATCTAGCTACAAATTCTAGCTGTTCAATAGACCTTTGTCAATAGAAATACAATGGTAAGAAAAACAATTAGATACAAATTAAGGAAATTAAATAAGGGCTTTTGTTGGATTGGCACGACATAAATGCAGCAAAAAAATAGGACTAAAAAAGAGACAAATTGTGTCTAAATAATTAAGGGATATTAATGACCCTCCCCTACTTTTTTATTCATTTAGTTCTTCAATTAACTCAAAGTTCTTTCTTTATCTTTAAAGAATTCTGCTTTCCTTAAAATATCATAAACAGTTCTTGTAGGTTGAGCACCTTTTTCAAGGAAATAGAGAATAGCTGGAACATTTAAACAAGTTTGATTCTTTATCGGATCATAAAAACCAACTTTTTGAAGATCTCTTCCTTCTCTTCGAGATCGAACATCAATTGCAACGATTCGATAGACAGCTTATTGGGATAGATGTAAATAAACAATGCCCCCCCTAGAAACGTATAGGAGGTTTTCTCCTCATACGGCTCGAGAAAATGATTCGAATTTCTATTTATAATACAAGTAGATAGAAATTAGACTATGACTTGCATTAATTTCCTTATAGAAGAAAAAACTAATTTCATTTATACTCATGACTCAAGTTAGCTAATTTTGACTGACAGAATTCAAAAGAGAAATCCTTCGAAATTTTTTGAGTCGTCTCTAAATTCTTTTCTTTATCTCATCTCAAACAAATTGAGTTTTATTCCTATTTCTGATCTAATTCTATTGTTGAGATGGTTGAAAATCATGTTTACTTGTTCCGGAATCCTTTATCTTTGATTTGTAAAATCCTTGGGTTTAGACATTACTTCGGGAATTCCTATTCTTTTTTTTTCAAAAGAGTAGCAACATACCCCCCCTTTTTTTTCCTTCAATAAAGCATTTTCCTCTTCTAGAGAAATCGAATATGAACGATTGATTCTGATAGACTTTTAATCGAAAAAGTTTATCTATTTTCCAAAATTAGACTTTTTCTTATTTTAACCCTTCAATATTAAGGATAGACTGACAAAGTTGGCCTAATTTATTCGTTTTCACTAACCCTAGATTCTTTCCCTTGATAAAAAAGAAATTCTGTCTTCTCGAGCTCCATCGTGTACTATTTACTTACAAACAACCCAGCGCAAATTCGGTTCGGGCCAAATAGAACAGACTATGTCGAACCAAGAGCATTTTCATTACTATGGAAAATGGTGGATAGCAAAATCCACAATCGATCATCTCCTTCAAGTCGCACGTTGCTTTCTACCACATCGTTTTAAACGAAGTTTTACCATAACATTCCTATAATTTGATTGCAAAGTGGTATCGAGAATTGATCCAATATGGAGGGAATCATGAATAGTCATTGGTTTTGTATACTAATTCAAACTTGCTATCTACGGAGAAATATGGATAAAAAAAATAAGTATTTATCGTGGAAGACTCCGCAAGGATCCAATTTATTTAAACCCATATTCTATCATATGAATAAAACACAGTTTGAAAAAGAAGAATAAAGTAGTTTGCTTAAGACTTATTTATTATTGAATTTACATCCTCAACAGAGAACTCGAGATGATCAATCCTGAAATGAGAAGAATCAACTCTTGTCCAACAAATAAACTATGCTAATGAAAAGATTAGCAGTTTTTTGTTAGTTATAAAGTTTTCATAGTTCTTCGACTGGAATAACCGGAGTAACAAAAGAACGAAAAAATGAAGTAAAAAAAATTAGTGTAAAGTAAAATTAAGGTCTTTGCTTTTACTTATACTTTAGTACTTTAGCATTCTTTCTTTTAGGTAACAGAAAGAACTCCAAATTCAAAACAAAATAAGAAAAGTATGATTTTTTCGAATCCATTCTATTCTATCCAAGGAACAGTTCTTACCTTATCCTTACCAGAACGGGTCATTTGGATATTTAAAGAATTGCAGATCGAGATCGTTTTCGCTTAACCAAAGAAGAGCCCTTCTTTTTTACTTTTTTACTAATAATACAACTAATACAACAAAACCAAAATTTATCTGTATCATAAAGGGATAGGTCTGATTTTTTTTTATACAGTGTTTTCCCTCATAAATTTTGGTTTTCAATCAATTCCAAAGTCGAGTAGACGGAATATGTGAATTTCTCTCTAATTCTCACATTCCATTGATTTAGAATTCGAATTTCAAAACATATACACATATGAGTAATGAGTAGCAAGAGCATATCCTGTCTGAGCCTGACAGACAAAAATTTTTAACAAAAAAAAAAAAAGATATTCAATTTGACTGGACTTGACATTTGATTTTGTTTTCTGAAAAAGAATCCTTAGAAATGGATCTAATTTAAGAGTTCAGTTCATAAGAAATAATTATTCTCCTTAATAAGCTTTTGTGTCGTGCAGGGCACAATATGATTTCATCTTTCGTTTCATGAAAAAAATCTGGGACGGAAGGATTCGAACCTCCGAATAACGGGACCAAAACCCGCTGCCTTACCACTTGGCCACGCCCCATTTCGTTTTATGCGACACTAATAAACAGTAGTTTTATTATATATTATTCGTCAACCCCACTTCAATTACCTAAAAAACGAGGGATATTTTCTTGCTAAGATTCTACACATGAGGATAATATAGAATCCAAAAAATGCATTGATCATTACATGGAATTCTATTAAGATATTATATGAAAGTCGAATTTCTTCCATTCTCATTTGAGAATGCGAATACAAGGAGGTATTTTGTGTTTGGGAAAGTCCGAAGAAAAAAAAGGATTTTGAATCCACCTTTTCTTTTCCTTTTTCCTTTAGAAAATAACTCAATCAAAATCCAATTATTTACTCTACAAAAACGAAATGCTTGTTATGCCTAATATACTTAGTTTAACCTCTATCTGTTTTAATTCTGGTCTTTATCCGACTAGTTTTTTCTTAGCCAAATTGCCCGAAGCTTATGCCATTTTCAACCCAATCGTGGATGTTATGCCTGTCATACCCGTACTCTTTTTTCTATTAGCGTTTGTTTGGCAAGCTGCTGTAAGTTTTCGATGAAATCTTTACTATTCTGTTCTGTCTCCCAAATTGAATGGTGTATTCATTCCAAAAAAATGAAAAAAGTGGAAGAGCCAAGAAGTCTTATATTATGAACTTTCGATTCTAAAATAAAATTAAAATTCTTCTTCTTCTACATTGAATGTAGAGCTGCAACAATAAATTTGGATCAGCCTTTCTCCTATGTTGAGCAGGTACCTTTAGGTATCCACACAATACTTAAACTAATTTTTGATATTGATAAGACTACTTAATTATAAATAAAGCAATTCTTGCAATTTTTTTTAAGAATTGATTTTTGCATTTTTAGGTGTCAAAATAAAAAAAAAACCATTCTAGTGAATCTGTGTGGTAAGGAAAAACGGGTAATCTATTCCTTAAAAAAAAAATTGGAGATTATGTAATGCTTACTCTCAAACTCTTTGTTTATACAGTAGTGATATTCTTTGTTTCCCTTTTTATCTTTGGATTCTTATCTAATGACCCAGGACGTAATCCTGGACGTGAGGAGTAAAAATCCAAAATTGTTGGGAATTTTTTCTTACAAATTAGATTTATTTCGTACATTTATCTACGAGAAAATCCGGGGGTTCGAATTCCTTACAATTCGAAAGTCCCAAACGATCCGAGGGGGCGGAAAGAGAGGGATTCGAACCCTCGGTACAAAAAAATTGTACAACGGATTAGCAATCCGCCGCTTTAGTCCACTCAGCCATCTCTCCCCGTTCCAAATCGAAAGGTTTTTGCGATATCACAGAGGCAAGAAATAACGATTACAAAAAATCCTTCCTTTTTTCATTTCAAAAGTGCATAAAAATTATATTGCCAATTCCATTTTAGTTATATTCTTTTTTCTTAATGTTAATAAAAAAAAGGAGAAAATTCTAGTTTCTTCTTTCTAAAATTCGATATAGGCTGAGAGACAATCAGATATATTTTCTCTTTTCAGCGGACATTTCCGTATAGGACTTGTTAAAATAAAACAAGCAGGTTATAGATAAAAAATTCTTATCAAAACCACCATAAAATTGGAAAGAAAGATAAAGATAAAGTAAGTAGACCTGACCCCTTGAATGATGCCTCTATCCGCTATTCTGATATATAAATTCTATGTGGATGAAATTGTTGTATAAGTGGATTTTTTTTATTTCCTTAGACTTAGATCGCGCAAGGCAAGAATTTTTTGCTATTTATGATTTCATATTCTTGTTACTAGACGTTCTATAGGAATAAAAAGAAATCGCAACTCTTTTCCGTTACACATAAAATGGATTTCAAAAGTCAACTTTTCTTTTCAATATGTTTCGTTTTTTTTTTCAGAATCCTATTTTTGTTCTTCCACCCATGCAATAGAGAGCGAATTAGAAAAGAGGGGTTGGATTTTTTTTCCCTTAAAAGATAGGCTTTGAAATAGGAATCATAGAATAATGCTGAATTCAAATGTTTATTTCCTTATTTCTATAGTATAAGAAAAATGAATCTAATGAAATTCATGGATTTACCACGACTTCGGTTGTGACCCCATAGATAAAAATGCAAAATTAATATCTTCGAGACCATTGAAAAAGGGCATTGAACGAGAAAGAAATCGTCCACAGATAATCAAACTATCATATGCCTTGGAAGTAATATGAGGTGCTCGGAAATGGTTGAAGTAATTGAATAGGAGGATCACTATGACTATAGCCCTTGGTAGAGTTACTAAAGAAGAAAATGATCTATTTGATATTATGGACGACTGGTTACGAAGGGACCGTTTTGTTTTTGTAGGATGGTCCGGCCTATTGCTCTTTCCTTGTGCTTATTTCGCTTTAGGGGGTTGGTTTACAGGGACTACTTTTGTAACTTCTTGGTATACCCATGGATTGGCTAGTTCTTATTTGGAAGGTTGCAATTTCTTAACGGCGGCGGTTTCCACCCCTGCCAATAGTTTAGCACACTCTTTGTTGCTACTATGGGGACCGGAAGCACAAGGGGATTTTACTCGTTGGTGTCAATTAGGCGGCCTGTGGACTTTTGTCGCTCTACATGGGGCTTTTGCACTAATAGGTTTCATGTTACGTCAATTTGAACTTGCTCGGTCTGTTCAATTGCGGCCTTATAATGCAATTTCATTCTCTGGTCCAATCGCTGTTTTTGTTTCTGTATTCCTTATTTACCCACTGGGACAATCTGGTTGGTTCTTTGCACCGAGTTTTGGCGTAGCAGCTATATTTCGATTCATCCTTTTCTTCCAAGGATTTCATAATTGGACGTTGAACCCCTTTCATATGATGGGAGTTGCCGGAGTATTAGGTGCAGCTTTGCTATGCGCTATTCATGGGGCTACGGTAGAAAACACTCTATTCGAAGACGGTGATGGTGCAAATACCTTCCGAGCTTTTAACCCAACTCAAGCGGAAGAAACTTATTCAATGGTCACTGCTAACCGCTTTTGGTCCCAAATCTTTGGTGTTGCTTTTTCCAATAAACGTTGGTTACATTTCTTTATGCTATTTGTACCCGTCACCGGTTTATGGATGAGTGCTATTGGCGTAGTTGGCCTGGCTCTGAACCTACGTGCCTATGACTTCGTTTCCCAGGAAATCCGTGCAGCGGAAGATCCTGAATTTGAGACTTTCTACACCAAAAATATTCTTTTAAACGAGGGTATTCGCGCGTGGATGGCAGCTCAGGATCA